TTGCCGATCTGGATCTGAGAAAATAAACCCTATATCTAATCTATATTTTTTTTTCTCTTTCTTTTCTTTGATGGAAGGTCAAAGTGAATCCCATTGTGGAGCCGTATGCAATGTGCAAAAAATGCCTATGCCTGTACGGTTGCTCAATTCTATCTTTTTTTATTATTCTTTATCTCCTCACCTCATCATCCGAGATAGAGGAACCTTTTGGTATATCATCAGGGTAATGATACATCAACCTGCAAGTACTTTTTATGAGGCACAAACGGGAGAATTTATCCTGGAAGCAGAAGAACTATTAAAACTGCGCGAAAGCATCACAAGGGTTTATGTACAAAGAACAGGTAAACCTTTATGGGTTGTATCCGAAGATATGGAAAGGGATGTTTTTATGTCAGCAACAGAAGCCCAAGCTCATGGAATTGTTGATCTTGTAGCGGTTGACTAAAAATAATAGGAATCCCGCGCAAATCTCCAATTTGAGATTTTTGACTTATTGCTGGGTTTAATAATATTCTATTCATCTATTAAATAGAGAAGTAATTCATAAGCAGCCGGTTAGGATGGATCTAAACCAGCCCATTCATTATGTATACGATTCAACATGCCAACTATTAAACAACTTATTAGAAACACAAGACAGCCAATCAGAAATGTTACGAAATCCCCTGCTCTTCGGGGATGTCCTCAGCGCCGAGGAACATGTACTAGGGTGTATGTGCGACTCGTTCAGATCCCCGCCACTGGTACAAACTAAAGGAAACCTATTTTCCAGTACCAATGATCAGTACCAGTGAATGGGATAAAATGGAAGGAAAAGGGCCATTCACTATCTAAAAAAAAGATCTATTATATCCTTCTATTGTGTTGAAATTTATGGTTTCCATTGGTGCAAATCCAATCATTTCAATTTGGAATTGAAGATGAAAAAAATCCCTCATTGGTAACAAATGGTTATCTATTAAGCGAGGGAAATCCTATTTTCAAAGCCGAAATCTTATGTCTCTACTCTTGCAAAAACGGACTAAGAGGGTCAGCTACCCAGCTAATCTTCATAATTAAATATCGTTACTGTATCGGTAGATCTCATTGTGAAAGACCTATGACTAGATAATTGATGGGTAGAGCCAAAGAATGTAAATTGTACAAGTTACCACTAGCATTGATTAAATCAAGTAAGGGGCTCCGGTGTATAGAGAGGACCTCACCGTTTAAGACGTAACCATAGAAACGATGGAACCCACTCTTTCTTTATTCATTTCTATTTATTCCTTTTTTATGTTTTTTGATACCTAGTATCAATACAATTTCTTAGCTCGAGGTGAAATGCCTATAAATAGAAAAAAGACAAATTGTGGTCGGGAAGGTTATAGTAGCAAAAGCCATTGGAATTTTTAGTTTATACATTGGAAGAATCCGTTTTGTTATTAATAAACTAGGAAAGAGGAAAAGGATAACTGAAAGAAAAGAAATCAATTAGTTATTCATTAAAATTCATTTATTCAATGACCAGAGTTAAACGAGGATATATAGCTCGGAGACGTAGAGCAAAAATTCGTTTATTTGCATCAAGCTTTCGGGGGGCTCATTCAAGACTTACTCGAACAATTATTCAACAGAAAATAAGAGCTTTAGTTTCTTCTCATCGAGATAGAGATAGGCAAAAGAGAGATTTTCGTCGTTTGTGGATCACTCGAATAAATGCAGTAATTCGTGAAAATGGGGTATCTTATAGTTATAGTGGATTTATGCACAATCTGTACAAGAAACAATTGCTTCTGAATCGTAAAATACTTGCACAAATAGCTATATTAAACAGGAATTGTCTTTATATGATTTCCAATGAAATCATAAAATAAGTAAATTCTAAGGAATCCGACACAATATTTGAAATGGAGTTTCGCTGGAGAATGAACTCCGGGAAGGTAGAGTAGAAATTAATATGATAATGATAAAAAGAATATGATAAAATCTCTCAAAATACAATGAGCGAACACGCCGAATATTCAATAAAAAAAATTCTTCTTCCCCATTCTTGTTTTTTTCTTACAATACGACAATCCAATCGGGATCCTCAAAATTTTCCGAACAAAGCATCAATCTGTGTTTGAGTTCAAATTGGAATTTTGATTCAATTGAAGAGTAAGCTTATTTTTTATTTATTTCTGGTTCTAAGACCAATAGTTCTGACGGTCGACTCGCCTCTTTCAAATTGTTTCTCATTATTAAGAAAAGGTAACAAAGATAAAATACGAGCTTGTTTTATAGCAATAGTAATTAATCTTTGTTGTTTTAAGGTCAATCTATTTACCCGTCTAGATAATATTTTTCCTTGTTCACTAATAAATCGACTAATTAAACTCATGTTTCTATAATCAATTCGATCCCCCGATTGGATCGGGGGCAAACGCCTACGAAAAGATCGCTTGGATTTAAGAAAGAATCGCTTGGATTTATCCATGGTTTGTTTATTCCTTATCCCGAAAATCCTATTTCAATCTGATCAAAAATGATTTAGGATTAAAAAAAAGGATTTGATTTTTATATTTTATATTTCTTTCTTTTTTATATTAAATTAATATTTTAATTGAAATTGAAGTTCTATTTTTAAGTTCTATTATAGATTAAAGATTTAATATTAGAGATTTAAGCTAGATTATAGAAATCTTGTCCTCTATCTATATAATATGGTATTTCTAAATAAGGTATTTCTATATAATAATATGGTATATAGATAGAGCATGTCCCCTTTCTTTCATGTTCCTTGTAAAAAAAAAGTGACATACAGACACCTTGATTTGATTCGATCTATTTCTTTATCTCCCCATGAATCGTATGTTTGTAACAATAGGGACAGAATTTTCTCAATTCTAATCGACTAGGAGTATTGTGTCGATTCTTTTGAGTAATATATCTGGAAATGCCCGTTGATTCTTTATTAACACCCTTTCGAACACAATTTGTACATTCTAAAATAATCGTTACGCGGACTTCTTTACCCTTTGCCATGAACCCCCCTTCTTTAAGTTTTTGATGAGTTTTTGATTCAACCAACTCTTCGATTTTCCGATTTAAAGGGAAATTTAAAGGGAAAAAGGAAGGAAAAAAGAAATAGAAGTTGTTAACTCGAAATTATGAAAGATTATTTCGTTGCAATGCCAACCCAATTAAATAAGGAATAGTAAATAAATAGAATAGTCAGTAATGATTTCGAACTCTATTCAGTTCTATTTAGAATTCTATTCTAAGTCGAAGTTATAGTATTTCATTTTACTATCTTGTATGATATTTTTGCTTGGACACATTTTGTTTTCCGTTTTCAATAGATAAATAATCTATTGAATTGGAGAACCCGAATTTCGACGAGGTTGAATCTACTTTTTTATTTCTCTTTCCTCTTTATCTTTATTCTACTTACCTTCTTTATTTTAATTAATTGTATCTAATTATCTAATTCTATTTTATCTAAAAGAAAAGGGGGGGGGGGAGGGATTAGTAGTCACAAATCTTTTGATTCTCTCTCTAATCTTCTTCGCCCCTTCCCATGTCAATAACTAGAATGAAAAAAAAGGGAATGTCAACGCATCTGGAAATAATCGATTGATCTCTATCAATAGACCTGCTAAAGCCCCGAACCAGATAGTACTTAGGACCGGTGCCACGGAAAGATATGTTTTTAGATCTCGCATTGAAAATCCTCCTTCTTTATTCTTTTTGTAATGTATAATGTTAATACATATATGATCAGCTGTATATGTATGTAAGTAGTTAAGGACCGCTTGGATTTATACACGGAATTCCTAATTCCAATTGAAATGCACACCAATTCGGTAGATAATATTTTCCCGTTCTGAAAACCGAAAAATACATCTCTTTCTGCGTGAGCATTCCAAAAAACTATTGATTTTTTAGTTTTTTTACGATGGGTTTCATATATTTCATAATATATATCTAATAATATAGATTAGATATATCTATTAGAATATAGATTAGATATAAACCTTCTACTATTATTATATCTTATATGAGACCAAAAAAAAAGAAATGGCAAGATACCTTGTATGTATATTAATGGATAAAAAAAATGAGGATTTGGAAAACAAGACAAGGATTCTCTACAATGAAATTGTAGACCAATTGAAAGGGATGTAGCGCAGCTTGGTAGCGCGTTTGTTTTGGGTACAAAATGTCACGGGTTCAAATCCTGTCATCCCTACCTATTACTTCTCCTCTGAGCAGTAATGAAATTAATAAAAATCGTGCATACATAATCTTTTTTTATAGTATATCATATACTATATGATACTCATATAGTATATGATACTATATGCATATAAGATGTTTGGGGGGTACAAAACAAAATACTCTTCTTTCTAGTCTTATCTATTGTGATAAGAAAGCGCTCTTAGTTCAGTTCGGTAGAACGTGGGTCTCCAAAACCCGATGTCGTAGGTTCAAATCCTACAGAGCGTGATTCGGGTCTTGGTTAGGTTCCGCCGAAAATGACACTCAAAAAAAGGAACAGTAATCTGAATTTGACCTCCCGTGAATTAAAGAAAAGAGGAGGTCAATCAAAAAAAAAGATGGTAATTAATCAAAAGTCCAACTGGTCCCCACGTCTGTATTGTAAATATGCAGTTACAAATAATCCAGCTAAAGTAATAGGAATTAGACCTAAGACAATTCCAAATAGAAAAACTTCAATCATTTCAATTTGTTTGAAAGGGAAAAGGGAGAGGTAATATCTATCCCGAAATAGTAATCCGGATCAGATTGTCCATCAATTCAACGATTGCTAATTCGAAATTGATGCGGTAAGAAACTATAGAATATATKMATATCACAAAAAGAAATCTTTTTGTGAGTTATATTCATTCCATTTTTTTCAAATAAGTCGTATCTTGGTCAGACCAATAAATAGAGCTGAGGTTATAGTTAAAGCCGCTAGTAGAAAACCGAAAAAACTAGTTATAGTAAGCATGAAGATGAAGGAGCTAACT